AGTGCTTGAAAAAAGGGCAGAATTCAAAGAGATAGAGATCAAATTAAATATATTAAGCATAAAAAAATTTGTTCTTGTTGTGGATAATTTCATTTTGATTGAGTTATTAATATATTTTTGATATAAGGAAAAAATAAAGAAAGATAGTATAAAAAGACTTTGTTGAACTTACTCAATCAAAAATCCTTTAATTCTCACAAGAGAATTAAAGAAATCATATTTTCATACAATATCTTAATTGAATTCTATGTAATGATCAATAAATTCAGTTTGATTTGCTATCTACACGTGTCAAAATCCTAGCACCTATCTAATCTATATTTGATTTCGAGTGAAATTGAATTGACGAACAACCAATAGCAATATTACTGTTTTAGTAGTCTTGAATAGAAATCGAAATGGGGCGTAGCCAAGCGGTAAGGCAACGGGTTTTGGTCCCGCTATTCGGAGGTTCGAATCCTTCCGTCCCAGAGTATAGTCATTACAGAATCAATCTTGTATTGCCTTCTTTTTTTAAACTTAAACCGTCTTTTTCTTTCTGTTTAAGAATAAAATATTGAAGTGAAAAGAATTTGATTCTTCTTTCTTCTTCTTTTTTTTCTTCAGAAAAAAAGAAGAAGAGTTTCTTTATTCATCATTTCAATCGAATTCAAATAACATTTATTTGCTTGTGTGTGATCCGGGTAAGTAAGGTGGAAACATAGATTCTAAGAGTTTGAATTAAAACAAAGAAAAAAGATCCTTTATTTATTTAATAATAAATATAGAAATATAGATTTCTATTAAAATTTAGATTTTGTATATATACAATCTAATATGGGATTCATTTCAATTCTGAATGAGACTTTTTCTTCGTAAATTCACTATTCCATTCATAGAGAAAGAAAAAGTATAGATTACTATATACTGACTGAACAATGACTATTCATGATTCCATAATTGAATCAATTACATACATATTGGTTCCAAACTAGAGGAATGTTATGGTAAAACTTCGTTTAAAACGATGTGGTAAAAAGCAACGCGCGACTTGAATTGAAGGACATGATCCGCTGTGGATTCTTTCATCCGCCACTTTATTATATAGGAATATAGTTGCTCTTGGCTCGACATTTTTTGTTCTATTTTACTAGAGTTCTACAATTTTTTTGGAATCTAAAAAATACTACAGGATGGAGCTCGAGGAGAATCTAAAGTATTTATTCCTTTCTCAGGAGTAAGGATCTAGGGTTAGTACGAATCAATAAGTTGGAACAACTTCGTAAGTATTCTTTTTTTTCAATATAAAAATGGAAAAGATCCCTTTCAAGCAATTTTCCAATACAAAAGGAAATCTTGTTAAAATTGGAAAATTCTAAATTCTTTGGATCAAAACAAATGCGTGAATCAAGCGTTTGTATGATTCTTTGATAGAAAGAAAAGAAATCATAAACAAAATAAGCGGCTTGTTGCTGGCCTTTTTTTAATAAAACGATTCAAGATCACCGAAGTAATGTCTAAACCCAAAGATTCAAAGTAAAGATAAAGAATCCTTGAACAAGGAAATCCTGTTTTCAATTGTTTGAACAACTAGATCAGAAAGAAGAATCAAAATAGATTCTAAAAAAAGAGACAAACAAAAAAAAGGGTTAGAGACTACTCAATAAAAGGAATACTTAAGGATTCGTTGTTGAGATATTTGAGAGTTATCCAACTTGAGTTATGAGAGTACGAATGTTATGAATGCCTTTTTCTTGAAAAAAAAAAAAGCATTTAGGATTTCACTACTGTCTAATTGATTTGATGTTTTTATTAATCTATTTGACATTCTAATTTTATATATAGACTTAACTTCTACTCTACTCATTTAATTATTTTTTTTCTCGAGCCGTACGAGGAGAAAACCTCTTATACGTTTCTAGGGGGGGGGTTATTCATCTACATCTATCCCAATGAGCCGTTTATCGAATTGTTGCAATTGATGTTCGATCCCGAAGAGAAGGAAGAGATCTTCGGAAAGTGGGTTTTTATGATACGATAACTAATCAAACCTATTTAAATCTTCCTGCTATTCTCGATTTCCTTAAAAAAGGCGCTCAACCTACAGGAACAGTTCATGATATTTCAAAGAAGGCAGGGGTTTTTACGGAATTTAGTCTTAATCAAACGAAATTGAATTAATGAAATATAAAGAAAGAATAGAGGGTGTGAAAGATTCATATATAGCTTTGTATCAAATTTGATCTACTCTTTTCTTTCCTCCTCTTTCGCTCTATTCATACCTATTTTTTTTATTAATTATAATTTCTATTTATTTCTATTTAGTATTCCTACTTTAAGTATTCTTACTTACTTTAGTAGGAATACTAAATGATGTTCTATACAAAATCAATTTTTTATGATTATAAATTTATTATAAATAAATAATAATATATAAGTTTATTGATAAAAATACATAAAAAAAGTCAATAAATAAAGAAATGGGTCTAAATAAATATAAAAAAAGATTTTACATTACCCTAACTGGGTTAGTTTTCATTCATTGGAGAGTAATTACGAACAACTACAAAACCAAGGGATTAAGCTTGTTTATTTATTTTTCTATTCTTTTCGGCATATTCAAGATTCACAATCATATTGACAAGAGTGTATCGACCAAATATAATTCGATCATAGATAAATAGATCTATATTTAAATGATAGATTCTTTTGATTTTCTGTAATACAAGAAGTCTTTTTTTTGTTCACTAAAAGAACAAAAAAAATTGATAAATAACATAAGAATAAGAGCTTTAATTTAAGATTTCAATTCAATTTCGTCTTCTTTATACAGATAAAGATTTTATATCTTTTTATTTGATTTGAGAATTTTTCGTATTTTATATGATCCGTTCATTTTTTTTATGTTCAGAATTAATTAGAACTTTTAATTTAAATTGATTGGATTTCTTTTAGTTTAATGTTTTTATTGTATTGCTAAATTCAATTAAGAAATTGAATTTATTTTGATTCTTTATTCTGGTTGTATCTACATATTTTAATTACTTTTTTGGGGGTTGCTAACTCAATGGTAGAGTACTCGGCTTTTAAGTGCGACTAGCATCTTTTACACATTTGTATGAAGAAAAGGATTCGTCCAGATACGCGGTAGAGTTTGTAAGACCACGACTGATCCTGAAAGGAATGAATGGAAAAAGCAGCATGTCGTATCAATGGAGAATTCAGATAACATTCTTTTTTATTTCCTGATCGGTACAACCTTGTGTTTGAATTTTCGGTGCGGAAAAAAAATGGAATTCAAAGTTGGGTCGAGTGAATAAATGGATGGATAAAAAACCCTGTTTCCCTGATTGCAGGAAAACAAAAAGCAACGAGCTTTCATTCGTAATTTGAAAAATTACCCGATCTAATTAAATGTTAAAAAGATATTAGTGCCTAATACGGGAAGGGCTCTTTTTTCTTACTACGTGTATTATAAATTTTTTCATGAGTCCTAACTATTTGTTTTTCCCTATTCCGTTTGGGTTGTAGATGGATGTGTAAAAGAAGCAGTATATTGATAAAAAAAGATATATATAGATTTCCAAAATCAAAAGAGCGATTAGGTTGAAAAAAAAAGATAAAGGATTTCTAATCATTCTAACCATCTTGTTTTGTTATTTGTTATTCTATAACGAACATAAACCTATTAAAAAGAAGATAGAGAATCTGTTTAGGAGTCTACCTGTTTATGAGGTATCTATTGCTTTCGTAGTCTAATACCTTGTTTTAATTGTATCGCACTATGTATCATTTCAGAACTGAAGAAAATAAAGACTTGACCCTCGGTTCAAATCGAATTTCAATTCAAATGGAGGAATTTCAAGGATATTTAGAATTTGATGGAGCTCAACAACACAATTTCCTATATCCACTTTTTTTTCGGGAGTCCATTTATGTACTTGCTCATGATCATGGTTTAAATAGATTAAATAGAAATAGATCCATTTTCTTGGAAAATGCAAGTTATGACAAAAAATATAGTTCACTAATTGTGAAACGTTTAATTTTTCGAATGTATGAACAGAATCATTTGATTATTTCCACTAATGATTTTAGCCAAAATCCCTTTTTTGGACATACCAATCATTTCTATTATCAAATGATATCTGCCTTATTTGCAGTGATTGTGGAAATTCCATTTTCCTTAAGATTAGTATCCTCCTTCCAAGGAAAACAACTAGCAAAATATCATAATTTACAATCAATTCATTCAATATTTCCCTTTTTAGAAGACAAATTATCACATTTAAATTATGTGTTAGATGTACTAATACCTTACCCCATTCATCTGGAAATCTTGGTTCAAACCCTCCGTTACCGGGTAAAGGATGCTTCTTCTTTGCATTTATTGCGGTTCTGTCTATATGAGTATTGGAATTGGAAGAATTTTTATACTCAAAAAAAATCAATTTTAAATACAAGATTTTTCTTGTTCTTATATAATTCTCATGTATGTGAATATGAATCCATCTTATTTTTTCTACGCAAGGGGTCTTCTCATTTACGATCGACATCTTCTGGAATTCTTTTTGAGCGAATCTTTTTCTATGGAAAAATAGAACATCTTGTAAAAGTTTTTGTTAATAATTTTCAGGACATCCTAGGATTGTTCAAGGATCCCTTCGTACATTATGTTAGATATCACGGAAAATGCATTCTGGCAACAAAGGATACGCCGCTTCTGATGAATAAATGGAAATATTACTTTGTTAATTTATGGCAATGGCATTTTTCCATATGGTTTCAATCGCAAAAGGTCCATATAAATCAATTATCTAAAGCTAATTTAGACTTTCTGGGCTATCTTTCAAGTTTGCGATTAAATCCTTTAGTGGTACGTAGTCAAATGCTAGAAAACTCATTTCTAATAGATAATGTTAGAAAGAAATTCGATACAAAAATTCCAATTTCTTCTATTATTGGGTCATTGGCTAAAGAAAGGTTTTGTAATGTATTAGGTCATCCCATTAGTAAATCGA